GTAATCATCATTGATCAGCAAGAAGAATATACGGCTCTTAGAGAATGTATCACTTTGGGAATTCCAACCATTTCTTTAATCGATACAAACTGTAATCCCGATCTCGCGGATATTTCTATTCCAGCAAATGATGACGCTATAGCTTCAATTCGATTCATTCTTAACAAATTAGTATTCGCAATTTGTGAGGGTCGTTCTAGCTATATACAAAATTATTGATTAATAATAAGATAAATAAATCAAAATTTTTTTGAGGGAGGGGCTCCCTGTATTTCCATTTTAAAAATAGGTTACTACTCCTGAATCGTACAAAAGAAAAAGAGATAAAAAAACTGGGGATATTGTGTGATTAGTTTAGTTGGTATCCAAAACTAAAATACAAAATTCAAGTAAAAGTAAATAAGTCAAAAAAAGGGGGGATCTTGAATCAAAATAATTTAAAGTTCTTATTTCTGTCAGAGGGCAATATGAATGTTTTATCATGTTCCATCAACACACTAATAAAAGAAGGGTTATATGAGATATCTGGTGTAGAAGTAGGCCAACATTTCTATTGGCAAATAGGGGATTTCCAGGTCCATGCCCAAGTCCTTATTACTTCTTGGGTTGTAATTGCTATCTTATTAGGTTCCGCAGTTCTAGCGATTCGCAATCCACAAACCATTCCAACTGACGGCCAAAATTTCTTTGAATTTGTCCTTGAATTCATTCGAGACGTGAGTCAAACCCAGATTGGAGAAGAATATGGTCCATGGGTTCCCTTTATTGGAACCCTGTTTTTATTTATTTTTGTTTCTAACTGGTCAGGAGCCCTTTTACCGTGGAAAATTATCCAGTTACCTCAAGGGGAGTTAGCCGCACCAACGAATGATATAAATACGACGGTTGCTTTAGCTTTACTCACATCAGTAGCCTATTTTTATGCGGGTCTTAGCAAAAAAGGATTAGGGTATTTCAGTAAATACATTCAACCAACTCCAATTCTTTTACCCATTAACATCTTAGAAGATTTTACAAAACCCCTATCACTTAGTTTTCGACTTTTCGGAAATATATTAGCCGATGAATTAGTCGTTGTTGTTCTTGTTTCTTTAGTACCTTTAGTGGTTCCTATACCTGTCATGTTCCTTGGATTATTTACAAGCGGGATTCAAGCTCTCATTTTTGCTACTTTAGCTGCGGCTTATATAGGTGAATCTATGGAAGGTCATCATTAACTTTTTTTTTTTCAAATATTCGTTTTTAAGTTAGCCCAATTCCAACTATAGAATAGTTGGTTTACGTTATGTAAGAAACACTTGTATATGTGATATTTGATATTGACTAGGTATATATGAGTTAAAGATCTATATAATCTGCCCTACTACTTTTGTTTTTTGAATTTCGATTTAGATAGAGATTCGATTAGAAGTTCTTCCTTTTTATCTGTGAATTGGCTGAAAAAACGATAAATAAAAGAACGAAGAATTCAAAGAATGGTTCACAAAAAAGAAATGGCATAAAAAAGTCGTATATATTATAAATTTAAAAAAATCCCGTGGATAGGAACTACTATCAAAGTAATTCTTATGATTCAATAATATAATTATATTATTTCAATTAAAGTTTTTGGTTATTTTGGCTGGATGAATCGTAGGGATTACTTAATTATAATTACGTCCTAAGTCATTGGATGATTGTATCATTAACTATTTCTTTATTTTGGTCTGAGGAACTTATCATGAATCCACTGATTTCTGCTGCTTCGGTTATTGCTGCTGGGTTGGCTGTTGGGCTTGCTTCTATTGGACCTGGAGTTGGTCAAGGTACAGCTGCGGGTCAAGCTGTCGAAGGTATCGCGAGACAACCTGAGGCAGAAGGAAAAATACGAGGTACTTTATTGCTTAGTTTGGCTTTTATGGAAGCTTTAACAATTTATGGCTTGGTTGTAGCATTAGCGCTTTTATTTGCGAATCCTTTTGTTTAATCTTAGAAATCAAAAAATTCTGGATTTGTTTCGTAGTTTTTTTAATTCTATCAAGATTTAACTCCTACAATTATTCATTGAGACAACAATCCTTGGGAAGGATTAATTTGAGGATGGGGAATTAGCACATCGATTCGCTTTCTTCCTTCCCCTTATTCTTTTAGTTTAATGGAAACTTTTTTTTAAGGAGTATTGCGAAAAAAGAAGGTTTAGGTTTTTTGAAATTGACATAAAACTTGGTCTCAAATTCTAGCTTAATTCTAAATAAGTCTCATTATTATTATTGAAAATTGAAAATGTTGGAAAATACATTTGTAATAGGTTTTTGATTCTGTTTACAAATATGCAAATAGGTAAATAAAATTATTAAATTAAATTTTCTTTTTATTGAAAATAAAAAGAATAAAAAAAAGGACAGAGTTCTTTTTTTATAGTTTAGCTAGAAGAGGAGATTATATGAAAAATTTAACCGATTCTTTCGTTTACTTGGGTCACTGGCCATCCGCCGGGAGTTTCGGGTTTAATACCGATATT